GCTGGCGTAGCTTAACATAGAGCATAGCACTGAAGATGCTAAGATGAGGTTTTAAACGACTCCGCACGCACAAAGGTATGGTCCCGACCTTATTATCAGCTGTGACGCAACTTACACATGCAAGTCTCCGCAGCCCCGTGAGTATGCCCTCAACCCCCCTTTCGGGGGAGGGAGGAGCGGGCATCAGGCACAACATTTAGCCCAAGACGCCAAGATAAACCACACCCCCAAGGGAATTCAGCAGTGATAGACATTAAGCCATAAGTGAAAACTTGACTTAGACAGCGCTAAATTGGGCCGGTAAAACTCGTGCCAGCCACCGCGGTTAGACGAGAGGCCCTAGTTGATAATACAACGGCGTAAAGGGTGGTTAGGGAATACAATATAATAAAGCCGAATGGCCCCTTGGCTGTTATACGCTTCTAGACGTCCGAAGTCCTTATACGAAAGTAGCTTCAATTTAAATTACCCGACCCCACGAAAGCTAAGAAACAAACTGGGATTAGATACCCCACTATGCCTAGCCATAAACTTAGATATTTAACTACTGCAAAATATCCGCCAGAGTACTACGAGCATTAGCTTAAAACCCAAAGGACCTGACGGTGTCTCAGACCCACCTAGAGGAGCCTGTTCTAAAACCGATAATCCCCGTTCAACCTTACCACTTCTAGCAATATCAGTCTATATACCGCCGTCGTTGGCTTACCCTGTGAAGGTAGAATAGTGAGCAAAATGAGCACAACCCAAAACGCCAGGTCGAGGTGTAGCGTATGATGTGGGAAGAAATGGGCTACATTTTCTATTACAGAATATACGAATATGCACCATGAAACGGTGCTTGAAGGAGGATTTAGTAGTAAAAGGAAAATAGAGTGTTCCTTTGAATCCGGCTCTGAGACGCGTACACACCGCCCGTCACTCTCCCCTAAAAATATACTAAAAATAATTAATTACATAACATTAACATAAGGGTAGGCAAGTCGTAACAAGGTAAGTGTACCGGAAGGTGCACTTGGAATTAACTCAGGGTATAGCTAAATTAGTAAAGCACCTCTTTTACGCTGAGAAGACATCCACTCGAACTGGGTTATCCTGAGCCATACAGCTAGCTTAATTATATAATAAGTTAACAATATAAATAATATAAGATAAATTAAACAATAAAAATTAAAACATTCTTTTACCCCAGTATGGGCGACAAAAAAGGTATCACAACAAAGCAATAGAAAAAGTACCGTAAGGGAAAGCTGAAAGAGAAATGAAACAACCCATATAAGCACTAAAAAGCAAAGACTAAACCTTGTACCTTTTGCATCATGATTTAGCCAGCACACCCAAGCAAAGAGAACTTTAGTTTGAAATCCCGAAACCAGGTGAGCTACCCCGAGGCAGCCTATTTAGGGCGAACCCGTCTCTGTGGCAAAAGAGTGGGAAGAACTCCGGGTAGAAGTGACAGACCTACCGAACCTGGTGATAGCTGGTTGCCTAAGAAATGAATAGAAGTTCAGCTTCATATACCTTAAACCGAACATTAAATTAAGATCTTAAAGAAAATTATGAAAGTTAATTAAAGGGGGTACAGCCCCTTTAATCAAGGACACAACCTTTTCAGGAGGATAAAGATCACAATATACAAGACCTACAATCCCAGTTGGCTTAAAAGCAGCCACCTAAACAGAAAGCGTCAAAGCTCAGATAAATAAAAAGTTTATTATACTGATAACAAATCTTATTCCCCTACTTATTATTAGGCCATTCCATACCAAAGCATGGAAGAGACTATGCTAGAATTAGTAACAAGAAGGCACGCCCTTCTCCCCAGCACAAGTGTAAACCAAATAGGACCCACCATTGGTAATTATCGAACTCAACCCAAGAGAGTAATGCGAATTGCAAAAAAATCAGGAAAAATTCACAATAAAATATCGTTAACCCCACACTGGAGTGCTACTAAAGGAAAGACTAAAAGATATAGGAAGGAACTCGGCAAATACAAGCCTCGCCTGTTTACCAAAAACATCGCCTCTTGCTAAATAAAAGTATAAGAGGTCCAGCCTGCCCAGTGACCGCAAGTTCAACGGCCGCGGTATTTTAACCGTGCAAAGGTAGCGCAATCACTTGTCTTTTAAATAAAGACCTGTATGAATGGCTAAACGAGGGCTTAACTGTCTCCCTTATCAAGTCAGTGAAATTGATCTATCCGTGCAGAAGCGGGTATAATTATACAAGACGAGAAGACCCTTTGGAGCTTAAGGCATAAAACTTAATCACGTTAAGCAACTCAATAAAAAGTAACTTTATAATAAACCTTGTGGTAAATAAGATTACTGCCTTCGGTTGGGGCGACCATGGAGGAAAAGAAAGCCTCCAAGTGGAATGGGATATTTATCCTAAAACCAAGAGATACATCTCGAAGCTACAAAACATTTGACCATTAATGATCCGGTTAACCATTACCGATCAACGAACCAAGTTACCCTAGGGATAACAGCGCAATCCTCTCCTAGAGTCCGTATCGACGAGGGGGTTTACGACCTCGATGTTGGATCAGGACATCCTAATGGAGTAACCGTTATTAAGGGTTCGTTTGTTCAACGATTAAAGTCCTACGTGATCTGAGTTCAGACCGGAGTAATCCAGGTCAGTTTCTATCTGTAATGCTACTTTTTCTAGTACGAAAGGACCGGAAAAGAAGGGCCCATGCTTAAAGCACGCCCCACCCCTAATTTGTGAAGACAAATAAACATAAGTAAAGGGGGGCAACAGTATTAGTCACCAGCCAAAATAAGGACTTACTGGGGTGGCAGAGCATGGTAATTGCAAAAGGTCTAAGCCCTTTCACTCGGAGGTTCAAATCCTCCCCCTAGTTTATGCTAAACACTTTAATTACTAACCTAATTAACCCCCTAGCTTATATAGTACCCGTATTACTAGCGGTGGCCTTCTTCACCCTGATTGAACGAAAAGTCTTAGGGTATATACAACTACGAAAAGGCCCAAATGTGGTTGGACCCTATGGATTATTACAACCCATCGCCGATGGATTAAAACTATTTATCAAAGAGCCCGTACGCCCATCAACATCATCCCCAATTCTATTCTTAACCACCCCCATACTCGCACTAGCTCTGGCAATAATACTCTGAGCACCAATCCCTATACCATATCCAGTGTTAGACTTAAATTTAGGGGTATTATTTATTTTAGCCTTATCAAGCCTAGCAGTATATTCAATCTTAGGGTCAGGGTGAGCATCAAATTCAAAGTACGCATTAATTGGAGCCCTGCGAGCTGTAGCACAAACAATTTCATATGAAGTTAGCTTAGGGCTTATTTTACTATCAGTAATTATCTTCTCAGGGGGATATACATTACAAACATTTAATACAACACAAGAAAGCATCTGACTACTAATCCCAGCCTGGCCATTAGCTGCAATATGGTATATTTCAACGCTAGCAGAAACTAACCGAGCTCCCTTTGACTTAACAGAAGGAGAATCAGAATTAGTATCTGGGTTTAATGTAGAATATGCAGGAGGCCCATTTGCATTATTTTTCTTAGCCGAATATGCTAACATTCTGTTGATAAATACACTTTCAGCCGTACTATTTTTAGGGGCCTCAAACATCCCCAGCATCCCCGAACTTATGACAATTAACATTATAGCTAAAGCCGGAATTTTATCCATTATGTTTTTATGGGTACGAGCTTCATACCCGCGATTCCGATATGATCAATTAATACATCTAGTATGAAAAAACTTCCTCCCCCTTACACTTGCTTTAGTATTATGACATGCCGCCCTGCCAATTGCATTAGCAGGACTCCCCCCGCAACCGTAACTTAAGGAACTGTGCCTGAATGCTTAAGGACCACTTTGATAGAGTGATTTATAGGGGTTAAAATCCCCTCAGCTCCTAGAAAGAAGGGACTCGAACCCATACTCAAGAAATCAAAATTCCAGGTGCTTCCACTACACTACTGTCTAAGGCAGAGTAAGCTAAAGAAGCTCTCGGGCCCATACCCCGAATATGAAGGTTAAATTCCATCCACTGCCAATGAATCCACTTGTATTAGCTGTTTTAATGTCCAGCCTTGGACTAGGAACTACCCTAACCTTTGCCAGCTCACACTGACTTTTAGCCTGAATAGGATTAGAAATTAATACCCTAGCTATTATTCCTCTTATAGCGCAACGCCACCACCCCCGCGCAATTGAAGCAACCACAAAATACTTCCTCACGCAAGCTACAGCGGCAGCAATAATCTTATTCGCAGGCACAACAAATGCATGAATTACAGGGGAATGAAACATCAATAACTTATTAAACCCCTTTTCTAGTACAGTATTTACAGCAGCCCTGGCACTAAAAATTGGACTTGCCCCAATACATTTCTGACTTCCAGAAGTCCTCCAAGGATTAGATCTAATAACAGGCCTAATTTTATCAACCTGACAAAAACTCGCCCCATTTGCACTAATAGTTCAAACAGCACAAAGTATAGATCACGAACTATTAACAATGCTAGGTATTACATCTACATTAATTGGCGGATGGGGGGGTTTAAACCAAACCCAATTACGAAAAATCTTAGCCTACTCTTCAATCGCACACATGGGGTGAATAATCATTGTTATTCAATATTCTCCACAACTAACATTAACTGCTCTGTGGGTATATATTATTATGACATCCACAGCATTTCTTACGCTAAAAATATTAATATCCACCAAGATTAACGTATTATCCATTGCCTGATCAAAAAGCCCAATTCTAACAGCAACCACTGCAATTGCACTATTGTCACTAGGCGGCCTACCCCCACTTACAGGCTTTATACCAAAATGACTAATTTTACAAGAGCTAACAAAACAGGATATACTAATAATCGCTACGTTCATAGCCCTAGCTGCCCTAATTAGCCTATATTTTTATCTACGCTTATGTTATACTATAACACTAACCATGTTTCCAAATATAATTACTTCGTCAGCCTCTTGACGGGTCCAAACAACACAAAACACACTACCCTTAACTCTATTTACCACAGCCACTATTGGATTGCTACCAGTGACCCCCGCCGTCCTAACTATAATAACCTAGGGACTTAGGATAACATTAGACCAAAAGCCTTCAAAGCTCTAAGTAGAAGTGAAAATCTTCTAGTCCCTGATAAGACCTGCAAGACATTAACTCACATCCTCTGACTGCAAATCAGATACTTTAATTAAGCTAAGGCCTTACTAGATGGGAAGGCCTCGATCCTACAAAATCTTAGTTAACAGCTAAGCGCCCAAGCCAGTGAGCATCCATCTACTTTTCCCGCCGTCTCCCTAAAAAGGCGGGAAAAGCCCCGGCAGAGTATTAATCTGCTGCTTCGGATTTGCAATCCGATATGTTATACACCACGGAGCTGATAGGAAAAGGATTTAAACCTTCGTTTTTGGGGCTACAACCCACTGCCTGACGCTTAGCTACCCTACCTGTGGCAATTACACGCTGATTCTTCTCTACTAATCACAAAGACATTGGCACCCTTTATCTTGTATTTGGTGCCTGAGCCGGAATAGTGGGAACTGCTTTAAGCCTTCTCATTCGGGCTGAATTAAGCCAACCCGGATCACTTTTAGGCGATGACCAAATTTACAATGTCATCGTCACTGCCCACGCTTTCGTAATAATTTTCTTTATAGTAATACCTATTCTCATCGGGGGATTTGGGAATTGATTAGTGCCCCTAATAATTGGAGCACCCGACATAGCATTCCCCCGAATGAATAATATAAGCTTCTGGCTTCTACCTCCATCATTTCTACTACTTCTTGCCTCTTCTGGCGTAGAAGCAGGGGCAGGAACAGGATGAACAGTATACCCGCCTCTTGCAAGTAATCTAGCTCATGCAGGGGCATCAGTAGACCTAACAATCTTCTCACTTCACTTAGCAGGTATTTCCTCAATTCTGGGGGCAATCAACTTTATTACTACAATTATTAATATAAAACCCCCAGCTACCTCCCAGTATCAAATACCCTTATTTGTTTGATCTGTCCTTGTAACTGCTGTCCTACTTCTTCTCTCACTACCAGTATTAGCGGCAGGAATCACAATGCTATTAACAGATCGGAATCTTAACACTACCTTCTTTGACCCAGCAGGGGGAGGGGACCCAATTCTTTATCAACACTTATTCTGATTTTTTGGCCACCCAGAAGTTTACATTCTTATTCTTCCCGGATTTGGAATTATCTCTCATGTTGTAGCGTACTACTCGGGTAAAAAAGAACCATTCGGTTATATAGGAATAGTATGAGCTATAATAGCCATCGGGCTACTAGGGTTTATCGTCTGAGCCCATCACATATTTACTGTAGGTATAGACGTAGATACCCGAGCGTACTTTACATCTGCCACAATAATTATCGCAATTCCAACAGGTGTTAAAGTATTTAGCTGATTAGCCACACTCCACGGAGGGTCAATCAAATGAGAAACCCCAATACTATGAGCTTTAGGATTCATTTTCTTATTTACAGTAGGAGGGCTAACAGGAATTATTCTATCTAACTCATCACTTGATATTGTCCTTCATGACACTTATTATGTAGTTGCCCACTTCCATTATGTATTATCAATAGGTGCTGTATTTGCTATCATAGCAGCTTTTGTACACTGATTTCCTTTATTAACTGGATACACCCTTCACAGTAACTGAACAAAAATTCACTTCGCAGTAATATTTCTTGGCGTTAATCTTACATTTTTTCCGCAACATTTTCTAGGCCTAGCAGGTATACCACGACGTTACTCCGACTACCCGGACGCTTATGCCCTATGAAATACAGTATCATCTGTTGGTTCATTAATTTCTCTAGTAGCAGTAATTATATTCCTATTCATTTTATGAGAAGCTTTTATTGCCAAACGAGAAGTATTATACGTAAAATTAATAGCAACAAATGTAGAATGACTTCACGGCTGCCCGCCTCCTTACCACACATACGAAGAGCCGGCGTTTGTACAAATTCAATCAAATTAACGAGAAAGGGAGGAATTGAACCCCCATATGCTGGTTTCAAGCCAGCCACATATCCGTTCTGTCACTTTCTTTAAGATATTAGTAAAATAAATATTACACCACCTTGTCAAGGTGGAGTCGCGGGTTAAATCCCCGCATATCTTAAAATTAATGGCACACCCAACACAACTTGGATTTCAAGACGCGGCATCACCAGTTATAGAGGAACTCCTTCACTTTCATGATCATGCACTAATAATTGTGTTCCTAATTAGCACTTTGGTATTATACATTATTGTCTCAATAGTATCAACTAAACTCACTAACAAATTAATTTTAGACTCCCAAGAAATTGAAATTGTATGAACTGTCCTACCAGCTATTATTTTAGTATTAATTGCCCTGCCTTCTCTACGCATCCTATATCTTATAGATGAAATTAATGATCCTCACCTTACAATTAAAGCAATAGGACATCAATGATACTGAAGCTATGAATATACAGACTATGAAAATTTAGGGTTTGACTCTTACATAACATCAACCCAAGATTTAACTCCGGGACAATTTCGACTCTTAGAGACAGATCACCGACTAGTCATTCCGGTTGAATCCCCAATCCGTGTGTTAGTATCTGCTGAAGACGTACTACACTCCTGAGCCATTCCATCCTTAGGGGTGAAAATAGACGCAGTACCAGGACGACTAAATCAGGTCGCCTTTATAGCCTCCCACTCAGGGATATTTTATGGACAGTGCTCAGAAATCTGCGGAGCAAATCACAGCTTTATACCGATTGTTATTGAAGCAGTACCTCTAGAATACTTCGAAAAATGATCATCTCTTGTACTAGAAGACGCTTCGCTAGGAAGCTTAACCATTGGACAAAGCATTGGCCTTTTAAGCCGAAGACTGGTGACTACCGACCACCCCTAGTGAAATGCCACAACTAAACCCCAACCCTTGATTTATAATCCTGATATACTCCTGACTAGTTTTATTAGTAGTAGTCTCAACTAAAGTTTCAAATATTACCTCACCAAATGAGCTAATCTTAATTAGCACCGAAAAACACAAAACTGAATCCTGAAATTGACCATGATAACAAGCCTCTTTGACCAATTTGCAAGCCCATATAGTTTAGGAATTCCACTAATTGCTATTGCAATTGTGTTACCTTGAGTAATATATCCTACCAGCTCACCACGATGACTTAATGATCGACTCGTAACAATCCAAGGGTGGGCTGTTAACCGCTCTACGAATCAATTAATACTACCACTAAATTTAAAAGGACATAAATGATCGCTGTTACTAGCTTCATTAATAATTTTCTTAATTACAATTAATATACTAGGACTATTACCCTATACATTTACACCAACAACACAATTATCACTTAACATAGGAATTGCTGTGCCTTTATGACTCGCTACAGTAATTATAGGAATACGGAATCAACCAACAATTGCCCTAGGTCATTTACTACCGGAAGGAACACCGATTCCACTAATTCCTGTACTAATTATTATCGAAACAATTAGCTTATTCATTCGACCCCTTGCCCTAGGGGTTCGACTTACAGCTAATTTAACAGCAGGTCACCTCCTAATCCAGCTTATCGCTACAGCCGTGTATATTCTTTTACCAATTTTACCAGCGGTAGCAATTTTAACTGCCACTATGCTCTTTTTACTTACACTACTAGAAGTTGCAGTAGCAATAATTCAAGCATATGTATTTGTGCTTCTTCTAAGCCTTTACCTTCAAGAAAACGTTTAATGGCCCATCAATCACATGCCTACCACATAGTTGACCCAAGCCCATGACCCCTAACTGGGGCTATTGCTGCCTTACTAACAACATCCGGCTCAGCAATCTGATTTCACTTTCACTCAACAACACTAATAACCCTAGGCCTAATTTTACTTCTACTAACTATATATCAATGATGACGTGATATTATCCGAGAAGGAACCTTCCAAGGCCATCACACACCTCTAGTACAAAAAGGACTACGATATGGGATAATTTTATTTATTACCTCAGAAGTATTCTTTTTTCTAGGCTTTTTCTGAGCCTTTTATCACTCCAGTCTTGCACCTACACCAGAACTTGGGGGTTATTGACCACCCACAGGAATTACTCCACTAAACCCATTTGAAGTACCACTTCTCAATACAGCCGTGCTACTAGCATCAGGGGTTACAGTAACATGAACTCACCACAGCATCATGGAAGGCAACCGAAAACAAGCTATTCAATCCCTAACATTAACTATTCTGCTAGGATTTTACTTTACTGTACTTCAAGCCATAGAATATTACGAAGCACCCTTTACAATTGCAGATGGAGTTTATGGCTCAACATTCTTTGTAGCCACAGGATTTCACGGCCTACATGTAATTATTGGGTCAACCTTCTTAGCAGTATGCCTACTTCGCCAAGTGCGATACCACTTTACAGCAGAACATCACTTCGGCTTTGAAGCCGCTGCCTGATACTGACACTTTGTTGACGTAGTATGACTATTCCTTTACGTCTCCATCTACTGATGAGGCTCATAATATTTCTAGTATAAATTTAAGTACAATTGACTTCCACTCATTTAATCTTGGTTCAAATCCAGGGAAATATAATGAATCTGGTAACTACTATTTTATTAATTACAATGATTTTATCTTTAGTTCTAGTGATTGTCTCCTTCTGACTACCACAAATAAATCCAGATGCAGAAAAACTATCCCCCTATGAATGTGGTTTTGACCCACTAGGCTCTGCCCGACTTCCATTTTCATTACGTTTCTTTTTAGTAGCTATCTTATTTCTGTTATTTGACCTAGAAATTGCCCTATTACTACCACTTCCATGAGGAGACCAACTCCATGGCCCTGCAAATACATTCTTCTGAGCCACAACAGTTCTAATTTTACTGACTATCGGACTAATTTATGAATGAACTCAAGGAGGCCTAGAATGGGCAGAATAGTGAGTTAGTCCAAAATAAGACCTCTGATTTCGACTCAGAAAATCGTGGTTAAAATCCACGACTCCCTTATGACACCAGTACATTTTAGTTTTAGCTCAGCATTTATCCTAGGATTAATAGGACTAGCGTTTCACCGAACCCACCTACTTTCTGCACTTCTATGTTTAGAAGGAATAATACTATCCTTATTTATTGCATTAGCCCTCTGAGCACTACAACTTGAATCGATAACCCTTTCAACAGCCCCCATACTACTTCTAGCTTTCTCTGCCTGTGAGGCTAGTGCCGGCCTAGCACTACTAGTAGCCACAGCCCGCACTCACGGAACCGATCACTTACAAAACCTCAACATCTTACAATGTTAAAAGTATTAATCCCAACAATTATATTATTTCCGACGATCTGAATAACATCTCCAAAATGGTTATGATCTGTTTCAACCACTCACAGTCTTCTAATTGCTTTAATTAGTTTAACCTGATTAAAATGGACTTCTGAGACTGGGTGAACCTCTTCAAACATATATCTGGCTACAGATCCTTTATCAACACCATTATTAGTGCTCACATGCTGATTACTTCCACTTATAATTTTAGCTAGTCAAAACCATATTAATACAGAGCCAATTAGCCGGCAACGCTTATATATTACCCTACTTACCTCATTACAAGCCTTCTTAATTATAGCATTCGGGGCCACAGAGATTATTATATTTTATATTATATTTGAAGCCACGCTTATCCCGACCCTAATTATCATCACCCGATGAGGGAACCAGACAGAACGACTTAACGCAGGTACTTATTTTTTATTTTATACCCTTGCAGGATCACTCCCTCTTTTAGTTGCCCTACTTCTGTTACAACACTCCACAGGGACCCTATCAATATTGGTACTTCAGTATACACAACCCCTTCAACTAAACCCCTGAAGCCACTTAATTTGATGAGCCGGCTGCTTAATTGCTTTCTTAGTAAAAATACCGCTTTATGGGGTTCATTTATGATTACCAAAAGCACACGTAGAAGCCCCAGTAGCAGGGTCAATAGTACTAGCAGCAGTCCTGCTAAAACTGGGGGGATATGGGATAATGCGCATAATAGTTATACTAAACCCACCATCAAAAGAACTAATTTACCCTTTTATTATTCTAGCCCTTTGAGGAATTATTATGACAGGGTCCATTTGCCTGCGGCAGACGGACCTTAAATCACTAATTGCTTACTCATCAGTAAGCCACATAGGTTTAGTAGCGGGAGGGATTCTAATCCAAACCCCATGAGGATTTTCAGGAGCAATCATTTTAATAATTGCCCACGGATTAGCATCTTCCGCCTTATTCTGTCTAGCTAATACCGCATACGAACGAACTCACAGCCGAACAATAGTTCTTGCTCGAGGCCTACAAACGATTTTCCCATTAACCGCAGTATGATGATTTATTGCCAACCTGGCCAATTTAGCACTTCCACCACTTCCTAATTTAATGGGAGAACTTATAATTATTACAACTCTATTTAACTGGTCCCCATGGACAATCTTGTTAACCGGCCTAGGCACTTTAATCACAGCTGGGTATTCCCTATATATGTTCCTTACATCCCAACGAGGGCCGACACCAAACCACATTATAGGACTTCAACCCTATCATTCCCGAGAACACCTATTAATAACCATACATCTGCTCCCAATTACCCTTCTAGTAGTAAAACCAGAACTCATGTGGGGGTGATGTTATTGTAAGTATAATTTAACTAAAATATCAGAGTGTGGATCTGAAAACAAGGGTTTAAACCCCTTTACTAACCGAGGTTGAACAGAAAACGGTGAGCATTGCTAAATCTTATCCCCCGAAGTTAAAGTCTTCGGCCACCTTGCTTCTGAAGGATAATAGTTCATCCACTGGTCTTAGGAACCAAAAATCCTTGGTGCAAATCCAAGTAGAAGCTAAATGACATTAACTTTACACTCCTCACTTCTCCTAATCTTATTTACCCTAATTTACCCCTTAGTTTTAACACTAAATCCATCTCAGCAAAAACATAACATATCAAAAGTAACAAAGAATGCTGTTAGCTCCGCATTCTTTGTTAGCCTACTACCTTTAATAATTTTTTTAAACTTAAAAACAGAGAGTATTATCACAAACTGACAATGAATAAACACCCAGACATTTGATATTAATATAAGTTTTAAATTTGATCACTATACACTAATTTTTATTCCAATTGCTCTTTACGTTACCTGATCAATCCTAGAATTTGCACTATGATATATACACTCTGATCCTAATATTGACCGATTTTTCAAATACCTACTAACATTTTTAGTAGCTATAATTATTTTAATTTCAGCTAACAATATATTTCAATTATTTATTGGCTGAGAAGGCGTAGGAATCATATCATTTCTACTAATTGGATGATGATACGGACGGATAGATGCCAACACAGCAGCCCTCCAGGCCGTTATTTATAACCGAGTGGGGGATATTGGACTAATTATAGCCCTGGCATGACTCGCAATAAACATAAATTCCTGAGAAATTCATCAAATCCTTTTCTTATCAAAAGAGCTAGACATAACTATGCCTCTAATAGGGCTTCTGCTGGCGGCAACTGGAAAATCAGCCCAATTTGGGCTCCACCCCTGACTTCCATCAGCCATGGAAGGCCCTACGCCAGTATCTGCCCTACTGCACTCAAGTACAATAGTTGTTGCAGGCATCTTCCTATTAATCCGCCTTCACCCCTTAATAGAAAATAATCAATTAATGCTAACAATATGCCTATGCCTGGGAGCATTAACCTCCTTATTTACAGCAACCTGTGCTTTAACCCAAAATGATATCAAAAAAATCGTAGCTTTCTCAACATCAAGTCAACTAGGCTTAATGATAGTTACAATTGGACTAAATCAACCCCAGCTAGCATTCCTTCATATTTGTACCCATGCTTTCTTTAAAGCTATGCTGTTCTTGTGTTCAGGTTCAATTATCCATAGCCTTAATGATGAGCAAGATATCCGAAAAATAGGAGGCCTACTTAATATCCTACCAGCTACCTCATCTTACTTTACAATTGGCAATCTAGCCCTAACAGGGACCCCATTCCTAGCCGGATTTTTCTCAAAAGACATAATCATTGAAGCCTTAAATACCTCCCACCTGAACGCCTGGGCCTTAGTAATAACACTAATTGCCACGTCATTTACTGCAGCATACAGCTTCCGAATGTCATATCTGGTGGTTATAGGCACCCCGCGATTTCTACCTCTACTTCCAATTAATGAAAATAATCCCATAGTTATTAACTCTATTAAACGACTTGCCTGAGGGAGCATTATTGCAGGACTTATTATTACACAAAATTTTTTACCAATAAAAACACCAATTATAACAATACCCATAATTATAAAAACAACAGCCCTCCTAGTAACAGTTATGGGCTTATTAACTGCCATAGAACTAGCTAATTTAACAAACAAGCAAGTAAAAATTACTCCCATCATTAAAATACACAACTTTTCAAATATACTAGGGTTCTTTCCAATAGTTATACACCACCTGGCACCAAGCCTAAAACTTACCATGGGTCAATCAGCCGCCACACAATTTGACAAGACTTGACTTGAAAATGTTGGGCCAAAAAGCCTAACAAAAATACAAGTAACCACGGCCAAGTTTTCAAATGACATCACCCAGGGAATAATTAAAACATACTTAACCCTTTTCCTTTTAAGCCTAATTATAGCAGTTACTATCACTCTCTTCTAAAGCGCACGAACAGATCCGCTACTTATTCCCCGGGTAAGCTCTAACACAACAAATAAAGTTAAAAGCAACACCCAGGCACAAATTACTAACATTGGCCCACCAAACGAATATATTATAGCCACACCACTAGTGTCACCACGCAAAACAGAAAACTCCTTCAATCCGTCCCCAACCACTCAAGAACCCTCATATCAACCTCCCCCAAAAAATATAGCTATTAAAGCAAGCGCTAATAAATATACTAATACGTAAATTAAGACTGAGCTACTACCTCAAGCCTCAGGAAAAGACTCAGCAGCTAAAGCTGCTGCATAAGCAAAGACCACAAGTATCCCGCCTAAATAAATTAAAAAAAGTACCACAGATAAAAAAGAGCCCCCGCAACTTAATAAAACCCCACATCCCACTCCAGCAGCTACTACTAAACCAAAAGCGGCAAAATAAGGGGTGGGGTTAGAAACAACGGAAACTAAACTAACAGCCAAAGCTGCTAGAAGAAAAGACATTAAATTAGTCATAATTCTTGCCCAGATTTTAACCGGGACCAATGACTTGAAGAACCATCGTTGTAATTCAACTACAAGAACTAATGGCAATTATACGAAAAACACACCCATTAATTAAAATTGGTAATGAAGCACTAGTAGATTTACCTGCACCATCTAATATTTCTTCGTGATGAAATTTTGGATCCCTATTAGGACTGTGCTTAATTACCCAAATCTTAACAGGCCTATTTCTGGCCATGCACTATACCTCCGACATTTCAACTGCATTTTCATCAGTGGTACACATCTGCCGAGATGTTAATTATGGCTGACTAATCCGTAATATCCACGCCAATGGGGCATCATTCTTCTTCATCTGCATTTTTATACACATTGCCCGAGGTTTATATTACGGGTCTTACCTTTACAAAGAAACATGAAATATCGGAGTGGCCTTATTTCTACTGGTTATAATAACAGCCTTTGTAGGGTATGTATTACCATGGGGGCAAATATCATTTTGAGGTGCTACAGTTATCACAAATCTTCTATCCGCTGTGCCTTATTTAGGAGACACCCTAGTACAATGAATCTGAGGGGGATTTTCAGTAGACAACGCAACACTTACACGATTCTTTGCATTCCACTTCCTACTACCTTTTATTGTCACTGCCATAACAGTCTTACACCTCCTTTTTTTACATGAAACTGGATCAAATAACCCAATCGGTTTAACTTCTGACACAGACAAAATCCCATTCCATCCCTACTTCACCGACAAAGACCTTCTTGGTTTTATGGTAATACTTATAGCCCTAATACTTTTAGCCCTATTTTCCCCAAACCTTTTAGGAGACCCAGAAAACTTTACACCAGCCAACCCATTAGTTACACCCCCGCATATTAAACCAGAATGATATTTTCTATTTGCTTATGCTATCTTACGATCAATCCCTAACAAATTAGGAGGGGTTTTAGCACTACTGTCTTCAATCCTAGTTTTAACAGTAGTCCCCCTATTACACACCTCAAAACAACAAGGACTTGCATTCCGCCCATTTGCCCAATTTCTATTTTGAACCCTAGTAGCCGATATGGCAATCTTAACCTGAATTGGCGGTATACCAGTAGAACACCCCTTTACTGTTATTGGACAAGTTGCATCAGTCCTATATTTTATACTTTTCCTAATCTTAATACCAACAGCGGGAGTACTAGAAAATAAAATACTAAACTAATTTGCCCTAGTAGCTTAATATACTAAAGCATCGGCCTTGTAATCCGAAGATTGGGGGCTAAATTCCTCCCTAGCGCTCAGAAAAGAGAGATTTTAACTCCCACCTCTGGCACCCAAAGCCAGAATTCTAATACTAAACTATTTTCTGTCACATTTAGTCATATATATACATGTTAGTATATCTAAACACACATTTTAGTATGAATACATTCATATATATGTTTGTACTAATAAATGTATGTACTTTGTACATACTATGTACTTTGTACATACTATGTACTTTGTACATACTATGTACTTTGTACATACTATGTACTTTGTACATACTATGTACTTTGTACATACTATGTACTTTGTACATACTATGTACTTTGTACATACTATGTACTTTGTACATACTATGTACTTTGTACATACTATGTACTTTGTACATACTATGTACTTTGTACATACTATGTACTTTGTACATACTATGTACTTTGTACATACTATGTACTTTGTACATACTATGTACTTTGTACATACTATGTACTTTGTACATACTATGTACTTTGTACATACTATGTACTTTGTACATACTATGTACTTTGTACATACTATGTACTTTGTACATACTATGTACTTTGTACATACTATGTACTTTGTACATACTATGTACTTTGTACATACTATGTACTTTGTACATACTATGTACTTTGTACATACTATGTACTTTGTACATACTATGTACTTTGTACATACTATGTACTTDGTACATACTATGTACTTTGTACATACTATGTACTTTGTACATACTATGTACTTTGTACATACTATGTACTWTGTACATACTATGTMCTWTGTACATACTATGTACTWYGTACATACTATGTACTTGGTACATACTATGTACTACGTACATACTA